TATTATAATGAACCAAATTCAAAATAAAGGGAATCGAATTCCCCCCATGAGCTACGTTTCCAAATTAAATTTTCTCTGTTTCTGCTTATGATTTTGGGTAACCTCAATTAGTAAATTTACTAATTAAAATTTTAAAAATCTATTTCATTCAAATTGCACACTGAACTTTATATATATATGTGTCCTAGTCCTAATATAATAATCTGAGGAAAGAGGGTAAAAGAAAGATAAAGATCGTCCCACAATCACACCTTTCTTCGAGAAGGAATGAATTTAATGAAGAAATGCATAAAGTTTCGTCCCTATTTATTCTATTTTCGGAGTCTCATCGACATCAAAAACGCTACTATAATGGTAAAATATTAGATACTTTCGACTCGGATTCATTTTTATCACACCTCTTTGTCTTCAAAGAAAATTAGATCATTATAAAAAAAAAGTTTAGAATTGAACTTCTTTCTTTTTCCATTTCACCTCTATTGTTTATTTTGGTTTGTGGTTAATGGAAGTGGAAGGGTCGTTCGAGAAATAGCATCTCATCGGATAATGATACACGAAAGGCGTAGGATAGTTTATCGAAAAGAAAAAACGGAACAGTAAATAAAATAACTCCTGATTGGATTAAGAATCCCATTTTTCATTTGATTCGGTGTGGATAAAATATCTTTTTATGGTATACTATTCAATTCTCGACGATGAATTTATTTGATAGCTCAACTATTGTTATTTATGATATTGATTCGATTCAATACCATCGAGAGGGAGTTCATCCATTGAATTGACAGGCAAAAGATTTATCATCTCTATGGGATTAAATCCCGAGTTATTGTGAAATTAAAATAAAAAAAAACGATTAGATTATGGAAGTAAATATTCTTGCATTTATTGCTACTGCATTGTTCGTTCTCGTGCCTACTGCTTTTCTACTTATCATTTACGTAAAAACAGTCAGCCAAAATCAAAGTAAAAATGATTAATAAATTTGACCGAAACTTGACTTCTGACGAAAAGGATTCAAATTCCGCGTCTTAAATGAAATGCGCGGACTAGAATTGTCAGTATTCTATGCGATCCGATAGTATATGGTAGAAAGAAAGATTCATATCTTTCTTTCTACCATACCTTTCTCGTAGTTTTCTTGTCGTGTAAAAAAAGTTCTACAGTGTATAAAATACTAAATACTGTAGTAAAGTTGTACTCTAATAATAATACAAACTTAATCTACAATACTACAATAGGATGGATCTTCCTATATGTAGATATCAATTCCATATATGGAATGTATCTAATTCTATTTCTTTGCTACATCTATTTGTTCCAATTGAAAGAAAACTTTGTTCTAATTCTTACTATTTCTTTGTCTTTCGTATTTTTTTCACTATGAATCTCCATATCTCCATATCTATCGAAAAAGTAAGATCAATGAAGGAAGTTTGATTAAAAAAATCAAGTCGTTTTTTTTAGTTTAGCGTTTTAAAGAGGTAAAAGAGGTAATTGATTGAGTCACTAACAGGAGTTCTGGAGTTCTATGGGAATCCTCAAAAATAAGAAAACAAGCGGTAAATGGCCAATATGAAACTCTCCTAAGGCAAAATACATAGTTTTTTGTTAGACAATTTATATTGTTTCTCAGAACAAGTGTCTAGACACTTACCGGAACGGTTCCTTCTTTAGAACAGTAAAACAAATAAAAATTTGATCTTCCTCATTGTCTATTTATAATTCTATGAAGAGCCTATCGTTGAAATCGAAAATTTAGAAAGAATTAGTGGGAATGATTGAAAGAGTATTATTTATATAATACATTAATTCCACTCGAATCCAATGGACTTTCAAAATAAATATATTTTTATTTAAAATCGTTAAAAAAAACTTTTCAGAATGATCTATAAAACAATTGATAGAGTTTTTTCCTCAACTCAATTAAAAAATAGTACCTCTAGAGTCCACTTCTTCCCCATACTACGAGTGAAAGAGAAAATGTAAAGACTACCATTAAAGCAGCCCAAGCGAGACTTACTATATCCATGTGAATTATGTCCCCTATTTCTATGAATATGAAGGAATTATTCTATTATTACTCACTAATAATAGTGGAATCAATGGTGCAGAGTCAAAAATATATTCTGACCCAACACTATTGATGAATCAATCAACGAAATAGATTTGTATTTATAAAAAATTCCAATTATCTATTCATATAGAATATTGATTCAATGCCTGAGCATTCAGAGACTCTCGTGAGTCCGTATCGAAATTCCTCCCCTTCCATCACTATAATCTTAGACTTCAGGGATTTAGAATTTTTTACGAGCAACCTATACCTGATGCTTGCTTCGAATCAAACAAGTATAAAAAATACCTTTTCTTATGCTGGGGAATAATGGAGCCAGTTCTATTAGCAAAAGAATTAAATCAGCAGAACAGAATAGCAGATTTTGAGTATTTGGTTGATTAGGCGACACCCAGATTTGAACTGGGGAAAAAGGATTTGCAGTCC